TTTAAATTATCAGAATAAATATCAATTCCAAGTTCAAATCAACTTCTTACTCACATTTTCAGTTGTAGAGATTAAGAAAGTATTTAAGATTGAAGAATTTTTAGATCAGTTTGATATTTCAAATTCAAATCTTCGAAAAGTTAGACATTATTTGATGCAAACTGTCGTCTTAACTAAATATTTCAGACTAATTGAAAACGAACAAAGTAAAAACTGTAACCAAATTGACGACTAATTTGATTAATTGAACAAAATTGATTCATTTCAAAGTGTTAACTTAATGTTAGCATTTATTTCAAGAAAATTTAAAAAAAAATAATTTTTATTGAGGTAAAAATTTTCACCTTAAAAAAGGGAATCGAACTTCTTTTCCTGAAATTATAGAAGAGGCTATTGGTTTAAACCTTCCACCTACACCAGTGCTAAGAGTTCAGAGGAGTTATAAGGATACATCTGAAGTGAGAATTGTTGCGATTGTTTACTACCGTTTAGATAAAGTTCGTTTAATGCCAACTAAACAAATGATGCCACTAATTTATATAAACGGGAGATCAACTTATATTAACAAACAGCTTTTAAAAAGATTATGAGTAAGTGACTTGTCTTCAAATTTAGTTCTAATTGCTATTGGTGGAGTTGTTTATATAATACTATTAAATGGAGGTGTGGATGAATTTGTAATCTTAGAGCAGCTTGGTGGGATCAATGCAAATGCACCTAGGGCTAATACGGGGTTTGCGCCAGAGCTAGTACCAGGCTGCCCGCGATCAGGCTCAGCTTTAGAAATTACTCGGCCTATCGTAATGCCACATCAAGAATTTGTTAGTTTAACTAAAGAACCTAGACGCGGGCTTTATCAGTACATAATAGTAAGGATATGAGAATTAACCATGAAAGATATCCGTAGTTGGGTGTTCGCTTCTGGCAGGCACAATTCGAAGTCGACGATCATGGTGGGGTTGATAATTTACCATATACTCTAAACTCTAGAGGTAGCACGAAAACTGAAAAGACCGACGCGAATACATCCCTAAGGAAGATATTGAATTAAAAGCGACTGGTAATTTCGGTGTTGGAAAGAACGGGTTTAGTGGACAAGTTAAAAATTTGCCTCCGTTTATGAATATCAAAATACTCATAAATTCTTCTTATTTCTTTTAATAATTATTATTCTATATTAAGAACTAAAAAAATATTTTTTTGTATGGTACAATACTTTTTATAGAACACTGAACTGTTCTTCTAAGAGAAAACTTTCAATAGAAACGAATTTGTCTGATAGCCTAGAATCCTCATTCAATATTTTTGCTTAACTAAGGTTAACCTTTTTTATGTTAATTTTTTTAATCATACTCGCTTTTGAAATTTTTCCAATTCAAACTGTTTCAGAAATTCTATTTCTAGTTGTTTTGAAGACAGTTTGAAAAAACATTAATTCATATATGATAAGAATTAAAAAGTTAATTATGTATAGAATTTTTAAATTAGATAGAAATCGATCGCAAAACTCACCGTAATATTCATAAATACATAATTACGAATATAAAAAATCAGTAAAGTGAGTTATATAATGAGATATATAATGTGTATCTATTACCATTTGAGTTGACAAAAGTTGTGTTGATATTTCATTATTTATATTAGAGTGTTGTGATATTATTTGATCTGTAATGGCTGTTACTTGTTGACTGTTCTTCATTTGCTGAACAATTTCATTAGGTAAAAATTGGACATTAAGATCTGTGTATGATTCTTGCATAAATTTCAAAATATCAGGTCTTTCATAATACCAATACTGACGGATATCATTTGGAATTGGATATTTGTACCATAATATGGGGAAATAACGGAAAATAACAACTTCTCTTACCTGACCACCAACTGCTAATGGTAATTGTTCAGCTTCACTAGGTAAAAATGGCATAGTAAAAACTAGATGATTTAGACTATCCGCAAGTGCGCCAACTATCCCCATAACAATAGTAGCAGTTAAATTTAGGCCAGCTACAACTGGTACTAAACCTTGGAAAGCTTCATCTGTCCAATCAACAGCAGAAGTTACATAAATCCAAGGAAATGTATAAGGATTTATAGTTAAAAACCAAAATAACGTAATTCGTAATGAGACCAATTCGAAAAAAATGAAGAGACAAAGAAAAACTGCTCCACGTATAGCTTCTAAAAATGAAATATCTAAACAATAATTCAATTGTATTTGAAGAAATTCTGAAAGCCAATCTGGTAGAAAGAAGATATTTTGATAATTTCGAATGTAAAAATTATAAAATCCATCCGTGTCACTTTGATAAAAGTAACGTGTAAGCGTATGTAATCTGGGTATTAAACCAAGAAAAACCTCAATAAGCGACTGTGGTAGGTCTATCGGTGGGAATGTATTTGGTCGCATTCCAAGTGAAGCGAAGCGTTCCTGACTTATACCAACTAGATCAGGTTCTTTGAAAAGCATTCCTTCAACTCTAGGATAACCAAATAGGTTTGCAAGAAGTTCAAAACCTTTTTCTATAATAGCAACCACTGCAAGTTTAGAATCTTGAGTAAAAATAGAGCTTGTCATAAAATTATTTAAATATATAAATGTAAGGTTAATGTTCTGTATTTTATTATACTTCTAATCATAGGAAAATTTCCGTATAATTTACTAAAAAAGAACGTTCGGGATAGTAGGATTTGAACCTACGACACCCTACTCCCAAAGCAGGTGCTCTACCAAGCTGAGCTATATCCCGAATCGAACTTCCTAGTAATAAAGTATAAACCCTATATGATTATCATAATACTTAATTTTTCTATATAAAACAAGGTTTATTTTAATTTTTTTAAACATTTTACGTATTTATACGTTTGTATAGTAAATTTATCATTAATAAGTAGTTAATACGAAGTAAATTTAATATTCATATGAAAAGATTCTAAATTTATTCCATATTGAACTTGTCTTCTAAAAATTTTTGTCTTTCAATGTATTCAATAGCATCTTGAATAGTTATAATGTTACAACAATGATACTCATTGGTTAAATCATCCATATTTATTTCGATATCAAATTCTTTTTCGAATGCACTAATTAATTCTAACATTTCTCGAGAATCTGTTCCTAAATCTGCTTCAAATTTTGTCTCTAGTTGAATTTGATCATAATGAAAACAAAACTGTTCATATAAAATTTTTCGAACTTTTTCAAAAAGAACTCCCATCCGATAATAATTAAAATAATTTTAATTATAATTATAGACTTTAACCAAGATAAAAAGGATAATTATTCAAATCAAGAGAATTACTATAAACGTTATAAATTTTCACACATTTGTCTTTTATTTGATTATAAACAAGGATTGTTAAAAATTGATTGAATTTTCATTAAAAAGTTATAGACCGTAGTAATTTTGTTATCTGATAAATACTAACCTGATTAATAGTGTAAATAGGAATTTTTTTTTGTCTTGCTAAGTTTTTTAGTTTAAAATTTTGTTTTAAATGTTTTTTCAATCCAATAATTATATTAG